TTTACAACGTTACAAAGAACTTCAAGACATTATAGCTATCCTTGGGTTGGACGAATTATCTGAAGAAGATCGCTTAACCGTAGCAAGAGCACGAAAAATTGAGCGTTTCCTATCACAACCTTTTTTCGTAGCAGAAGTATTTACGGGTTCCCCAGGGAAATATGTTGGTCTAGCTGAAACAATTAGAGGGTTTAAATTGATTCTTTCTGGAGAATTGGATGGTCTTCCTGAACAGGCCTTTTATTTGGTAGGTAACATTGATGAAGCTACTGCGAAAGCTGTGAACTTATAAATGGAGAGCAAATTCAAGAAATGACCTTAAATCTTTGTGTATTGACTCCGAATCGAATTGTTTGGGATTCAGAAGTCAAAGAAATAATTTTATCGACTAATAGTGGACAAATTGGCATATTACCCAATCATGCACCTATTGCCACATCTGTAGATATAGGTATTTTGAGAATACGACTTAATAACCAATGGTTAACGATGGCTCTCATGGGAGGTTTTGCAAGAATAGGGAATAATGAAATCACTATTTTAGTAAATGATGCGGAGAAGGGTAGTGACATTGATCCACAAGAAGCTCAACAAACTCTTGAAATGGCGGAAGCTAACTTGAGTAAAGCTGAAGGCAAGAGACAAACAATTGAGGGAAATCTAGCTCTCAGACGCGCTAGGACACGAGTAGAGGCTATCAATATGATGTCGTAACTAATTGGTGTGTCCAAATAAGCAAAATAAGTGTATAAACGGAAGTTCTGTTTATATACCTATTTTGCTTCTGTTGATTAAAATGAAAATTAAGAATCCAATCAAGTCAAGTAGAATCGACTTTTCATGCAACTAAAGAATTTGAAATTGAAAAATTCAATAGAGCAATAGAATAGGATCAAAAATAAATAAATAAAAGCGAATGAGTAGAAAAACTCATTATATTTTTATAAGCTGCTATCTTATCTAATAAGATCTACCTACTATTGGATTTGAACCAATGACTCCTGCCGTATGAAAGCAATACTCTAACCACTGAGTTAAGTAGGTCATTTATCATCACAAAGAAAAAAAAAAGAGGATCTATCACATTGATAGATTATAAATTGCTTATTACTTATACGCAATACCAATCAAAGAGATATGATCTTATACCATGTGATATTCATCTTGACAAGAAATTATCTATATGATAAAATGTGTATCACAAACATAAGGGCTATAGCTCAGTTAGGTAGAGCACCTCGTTTACACGCGCGCCAATGTTTTTCAGAGGAGTCTATAGAGGAATTGATGTCTTACTCTATGCTTTTTAGGAATAAAAGAAGAGAACAACAGCCTGACAAAAGGTTTGGTCCTATTCAGGCGCCTATCTAATATAGAAATAGAACCAATCATTGATTTGAGATATTGATAAGGTGAATACTTATTCAATGCTAAGCCTAATGAGTATAAGGACCTCAAAAAGTCTCTTTTCGTTCTATCTTATGAACTTTAAGGTGTATAAAGTTTCATATTTGATTCAAGCATAGTGATAGAGACTTTATTTAACTTAAGTTTATATAGGCAAAAAGCACACCTACGTCAGGATAACCCTTCTTTGAAACACTTTGGTAGTGCCCCTGTATTGGAACATAATGAATCAGAGCACGTGGAGCCATCTTTATTTTTTATATTAAGAAAAAATATAAAATATGGTAGACTAATGATATTTATGTCGGTTAATGAAGGAGCCCAATGCAAAAAAAGGCATGTTGGGTCTTTGAAAGAGTTCAAATCATATTGATAATAATAAGTTGGGGCTCTTTTACCGAGAAGGTCTACGGTTCGAGTCCGTATAGCCCTAATATAAAGAAGAACCTTAGAAAAAAAAATCGAAGTAAAAAGAATCTTCTTGAAACAAGACATATACCACAAGAACCAAACGAAACTAAAGGATTCGATGAAAATAAAGGGGTTTTTTCTAAAGAGTTATGGCTAACTTGACAATTAATTCCAATTCGGATTGACTAATTCGATATATTTTCTACATTAATGGGAGTACGTTTATGTTTTTGCTTTACGAATATGATATTTTCTGGGCGTTTCTGATAATATCAAGTTGTATTCCTATTTTTGCATTTTTAATTTCCGGAGTTTTAGCCCCGATTAGCAAAGGACCAGAAAAACTTTCTAGTTATGAATCGGGAATAGAACCAATGGGGGATGCTTGGTTACAATTTAGAATCTGTTATTATATGTTTGGTTTAGTTTTTGTTGTTTTTGATGTTGAAACGGTTTTTCTTTATCCATGGGCTATGAGTTTCGATGTATTGGGGGTATCTATTTTTATAGAAGCTTTAATTTTCGTACTAATACTAATTATTGGTTCAATTTATGCATGGCGAAAAGGAGCTTTGGAATGGTCTTAGCTGTTGAATATTCATCCAACAATAAAAAAAATGGAGATAATTATGAATCCCATTATTGAGTTTCCTTTATTTGATCGAACAACCCAAAATTCAGT